GATAATTTATAGAAATTTCCATCTCATCTCAAGGTTTAGAATAGATCGGTGTTGGTATATTCCTTTTCTTAATATCCAGGCTGAAGAGTTTCTATTGATTGAATAGTGAAAGTGAATACAGAAAGAGGAATACTACCCCCCTTTTGTGATGTGGTTTGCTAGGTTTCGGGAAGGTATACAAAGACAAAAGCCTAGTTGACGTTTTTGACAATGTTTACAATGAAACTTACCAAATATAGTTGTTTTTAAAACTTTAGCTTGTACACAAAGAAAGCAGGTCATTCCTAGACTAGAGGGAGAGTATCACTAACTTTCTGATTGTGGATAGAAAAGGAGGAAAATTAATATGGAATTCAACTCCGAAGATTCATGAAGCAAATAAGTTTGTTTAGCCACACGATTGGATAAATATCCATTGAGCCCATTAAAATGAATTGAAATGTGTTTTTGCTTTCATTTTTATGTTCGGCTTTAAAAGATACTCGTGACCGGGCTTATAGAAAGAATTTAGTAATACTTTTTTTGATGAAAAAACTGGTCGGTTACAAGCAACAAACTAGAATGGGTAAATTAAAATTATACAATTTTTTTTTATTTTACTTTTTTAGGGCTCTAGGGCTATACGGACTCGAACCGTAGACTTTCTCGGTAAAACATATCAAACTTTTTATTATCAAAATGATCTGAACTGTTTCAAAGACCCAACATGCAATTTTTTGTGCATTGGGCTCTTTCATTAACTGATATTTCTATCAGTTAGTCCGCCATATTTTTTTTTGATAGAAAAATAGGAGATGGCTCCATGTGCTCTGAGTCATTATTTTAATTCTGATCCAGGAACACTACCAAAGTGTTTCAAAGGGGGTATCTTGACGTAGGTCTGCCTCTGGCCTAGATTAACCTAAGTTAGATGAAGTATTAACCTAAGTTAGATGAAGTCTCTATCGCTCTGCTTAAAAATGAAATATGAAACTTCATACACCTTAAAGTTCATAGGGCGAAAAGATATTTTTTTGAGGTCCTTGTACTCATTATGCCTAGCATTGAATAGACATTTACCTTATCAATATCTCAAATCAACGATGGGGCCTGTTTGGCACCTAAAAGGGACAAGACTGAACCCCTTGTCAGGCTATTGTTCTCTTGTTCCCTCAAAGTTATGGAGTAAGACATCGATTTCTCAATAAGATAAATTCTTTTGATTGCATGATGGACCCCCCTGAAAAACATTGGCGCGCGTGTAAACGAGGTGCTCTACCTAACTGAGCTATAGCCCTTAGTGCTTGTAATACCTATTTTATTATGTAGATAATTTCTTGTCAAGATGAATATTCCACGATCCAAGATCATAGTTCTTTGATCTGTTTGCGCGTTATTGCTTATAAGCAATATTCTATTTATAATCCATCGATGGGATGGGTCCCATTTGGTTTTCTTTGTGATGATAAACGGCCTACTTAACTCAGTGGTTAGAGTATTGCTTTCATACGGCGGGAGTCATTGGTTCAAATCCAATAGTAGGTAAAACTTATTAGATCCCACCGACTCTGGTCTCTAATAAGTTTTTATATCCATCTGCTTTTATTGATATTTATTTTGTATCTTTTCTATTTCTTTTTTTTTGTTGGATCAAAATAGAATTACGCCCGATTTAATTCTGTCGAGTGAATACAATCAAATCAAATAAAAAATAGACCAAACCTCTTTTGATTATTCGGACACACCAACTAGTTCCGAAATCTCATTGATCGTCTCGACTCGTGTCCTAGCTCGTCGGAGAGCTAGATTTGCCTCAATTTTTTGTCTCTTTCCTTCAGCTTTTCTTAAATTAGCTTCTGCTATTTCAAGAGTTTGCCGGGCTTCTTGTGAATCGATGTCACTACCTTTCTCCGCATCATTTACTAAAACAGTGATCTCATTATTACCTATTCTAGCAAAACCTCCCATCAAAGCCATCGTTAACCATTGGCCGTCAAGACGTATTTTCAAAATACCTATATCGACGGCTGTAGCAACAGAGGCGTGATTTGGTAATACGCCAATTTGACCACTATTAGTAGATAAAATGATTTCGTTCACTTTTGAATTCCAAACGGTTCGATTAGGGGTCAGTACACAAAGATTTAAGGTCATTTATTCGAATTGCTCTCCATTTCTAAGTTCATAGCCTTCGCGGTAGCTTCATCGATGTTACCTACCAAATAAAAGGCCTGTTCAGGAAGACTGTCTAATTCTCCGGAAAGGATCAACCGAAACCCTCTAATTGTTTCTGCTAAACCAACATATTTTCCTGGAGAACCAGTAAAAACTTCTGCTACGAAAAAGGGTTGTGATAAGAAACGCTCAATTTTTCGCGCTCTTGCTACGGTTAAGCGATCCTCTTCGGATAATTCGTCCAACCCCAGGATAGCTATAATGTCCTGAAGTTCTTTGTAACGTTGTAAAGTTTGCTTAACTCTTTGGGCAGTTTCATAATGGTCCTCACCAACAATCCGGGGTT